AAAGACAAAAGAAAGCGCGAAAAAAAAAGAGGAGGACAAAAAAGAAGAAGACAAAAGAAAGGAGAAAGTGCGTATACAAATAGCGGAAGCCTGGGATAGTATTTTACTTGCTCAAGTAATGAGAGGTTTTTTATTAGTAACCCAATCAATTCTTAGAAAATATATTATATTACCTTCATTGATAATAGCTAAAAATATCGTCCGTATACTATTATTTCAATTTCCGGAATGGTATGAGGACTTAAAGGATTGGAATAGAGAAATGCATGTTAAATGTACCTATAACGGCGTTCAATTATCAGAAAAAGAATTTCCAAAAAACTGGTTAACAGACGGCATTCAGATCAAGATCCTATTTCCTTTTCGTCTTAAACCTTGGCACAGATCTAAGTTACGAGCCCCTTATAACGATCCAATGAAAAAGCAAGGTCAAAAAAATGATTTTTGTTTTTTAACAATTTTTGGAATGGAAGCTGAACTACCTTTTGGTTCTCCCAGAAAAAAACTTTCATTTTTTGAACCGATTTTAAAAGAACTCAAAAAAAAAATTAAAAAATTGCAAAAGAAATGTTTTATAATTCTAGGAATTTTTAAAGAACAAACAAAATTGTTTCTAAATGTCTCAAAAAAACCAAAAAAATGGATCATTAAAAACATTCTGTTTATAAAAGAAATAATAAAAGAACTCTCAAAAATAAACCCAATTATATTATTTGGATTGAGAGAAATAGAAGTATATGAATTGAGTGAAATTAAAAAAGATTCAATAATCAGTAATCGGATGATTCAGGAATCGTCCATTCAAATTAGATCTCAGGATTGGACAAATTATTCATTAACAGAAAAAAAAATGCAAGATCTGACTGATAGAATAAACACAATCATAAATCAAATAGAAAAAATTACAAAAGACAAGAAAAAGGGATTTATAACTTCAGATAGAAATTTGAGTTCTAACAAAATAAGTTATGATGATAAAAGATTGGAATCACAAAAAAATATTTGGCAGATATTAAAAAGAAGAACTGCTCGATTAATCCGTAAATCCCATTATTTTATAATATTTTTCATTGAAAAGATATACATAGATATCTTTCTATCTATGATTAATATTCCTAGTATCAATACACAACTTTTTCTTGAATCAACAAAAAAAATTATTAATAAAAACATTAACAGTAATGAAGCAAATCAAGAAAGAATTAATAAAACAAATCAAAGTTTAATTAAATTTATTTCGATTATAAAAGAGTCACTTTCTAATACTAATATTAGTCTTAGTCAAAAAAATTCAAAGACTTTTTTTGACTTATCTTACTTTTCACAAGCATATGTATTTTACAAATTATCACAAACCCAACTTATTAAGTTAGAGAAATTGAAATCCGTATTTCAATATAATGGAACCCCCCTTTTTCTTAAGAATGAAATAAAGGATTTTTTTGTTGTAAGACAAGAACTATTTCATTCCGAATTAAGACCTAAGAATCTTCGCAATTCTGGAATGAATCAATGGACAAATTGGTTAAGGAGTCATTATCAATATCAATGTGATGTATCTCAAATTAAATGGTCTAGAGTAGTACCACAAAAATGGCGAAATATATTGAACTGTATAGCTCAAAATAAAGATTTATATAAAGATTTGTGTGATTTATATGAAAAAGATGAATTAATTCACTACGAAAAAAAAACAAAAATTGAAACGGATTTATTATTGAATCAAAAGGATAATTTTAAAAAACAATATAGATATGATCTTTTAGCATATAAATCTATAAATTCTGAAACTAAGAAGTACTCTTCAATTTATGGATCACCATTACAAGTAAAAACTAACCAAGATATTTTTTATAATTACAACACACATAAACAAAAATCATTTAATATGGTAGAAGATGATATTCGAGATATGGATAAAAATACGGATAGAAAATTTTTTGATTGGAGAATTCTCGATTTTTGTCTTAAAACGAAGGTCGATATTGAGGCCTGGATCAATATTGATACTGACACTAACAGTAATAAATATACTAAGACTAGGGTTAATAAGTATCAAATAATTGATAAAATCAATAATAAGGGTCTTTTTTATCTCACACTTCAGCAAGACCAAAAAATCAACCTATCCAATCAAAAACCCCTTTTGGATTGGATGGGAATGAATGAAGAAATACTAAGTCGTCCCATATCAAATCTGGAACTTTGGTTCTTGCCAGAATTTGTGAGACTTTATAATACGTATAAAATGAAACCGTGGGTTATACCAATTAAATTACTACTTTTTAATTCTAATATAAAAAAAAATGCTAGTGAAAACAAAAGCATCACTGGAAATAAAAAAAGAGATCCTTTTATATCAATATCGTCGAATGAAAAAAAATCTCTTGAATTAGAAAACCGAAATCAAGGAGAAAAAGAATCCACGGGCCAAGCAGATCTTAAATCAGCTCTTTCAAACCAAGAAAAAGATGTTGACGAAGATTATACGGGATCGGACATGAAAAAACATAGAAATAAAAAGCAATACAAGATCAATACAAAAGCGGAGTTTGATTTCTTCCTAAAAAGGTATTTGTATTTTCAATTGAGATGGGATGATTCTTTAAATAAAAAAATAATCAATAACATCAACGTATATTGTCTCCTGCTTAGACTGATAAATCCAAGAGAAATTACTATATCCTCTATTCAAAGGGGCGAAATGAGTCTGGATATTTTGACGATTCAGAAAGATGTAACTCTTACAGAATTTATTAAAAGGGGATTTTTGATTATTGAACCAATTCGTCTAGCTATAAAAAATGATGGAAAATTTATTATGTATCAAACCCTCGGTATTTCATTAGTTCATAAAAGTAAACATCAAATAAATCAAAGATACCGAGAAAAAAAACATGTTGATAAGAATTCTGATGAAGTCATTACAAAACATCAAAAGATGACTGGAAATAGATATAAAAAAAATTATGATTTGTTTGTTCCTGAAAATATTTTATCGCCTAGACGTCGTAGAGAATTGCGAATTCTAATTTGTTTAAATTCTAAGAATAGACATAGAAAGGCATCTTTTTGTAATGGGAATGAGGTAAACAGTCAAGTTGTGGATAAAAGCAAAAAATATAAAAAAAAACTTATAAAATTAAAGCTATTTCTTTGGCCCAATTATCGATTAGAAGATTTAGCTTGTATGAATCGTTATTGGTTTAATACCAATAATGGCAGTTGTTTCAGTATGGTAAGGATACGTATGTATCCGCGATTGAAAATTCATTAATAGTACATTTTTCCTATATTTCCCATACCAGATCTGGTCTATGACGACAAAGAGATGCACGCATACATTGTCTTACATTCCATTCTGATACATGATACTAATTCAATGACATATCAATTAGATCTAGAATGAACAAAATTTTCTTATTTTAGGTCTAAACTTTTATCTTTTGTGAGTGAAGAAACCAACCATACTTTTGTATCCCCTTTCAAATCCAATTTTAAAATGAAAATAGGATTGAGTAAGTTTTATTAAATTTTAAAAAATTAGAAATTAATAACGAAATAAAAATTTTTGTATATACCAAATAAAAATTAGGGGCATTATTATTACTGATCAATAAAGATATCTATCAATAAAAAATATCTTAAAATAAAAAGAGGGGGGGAGAGAAGATTTCAGTTTATGGTAAAAAATTCATTCATCTCAGTTATTTCACAAGAAGAAAAAGACGAAAACAGAGGATCTGTTGAATTTCAAATAGTTAGTTTCACCAATAGGATACGAAGACTTACTTCACATTTACAATTACACAAAAAAGACTATTTATCTCAGAGAGGTTTACGTAAAATTCTGGGAAAACGCCAACGATTACTGTCTTATTTGTCAAAGAAAAATAGAATATGTTATAAAGAATTAATTAATCGGTTGGATATTCGGGAGTCAAAAACTCGTTAATTTGATTTTAATTTTTATAAAGGCATTTTGAATTATTTGATTTATTAGATCTTGAATTTTAATGAACTTTTTTTCGTTTTCAGCAATTCATGAAAGAATGAATCGAGGAAAAACCTATGAATATACCGGCTACAAGAAAAGACCTCATGATAGTCAATATGGGCCCCCACCACCCATCAATGCATGGTGTTCTTCGACTCATCATTACTCTAGATGGTGAAGATGTTATTGACTGTGAACCAATATTGGGTTATTTACACCGAGGAATGGAAAAAATTGCGGAAAATCGAACAATTATACAATATTTGCCTTATGTAACACGGTGGGATTATTTAGCTACTATGTTCACAGAAGCAATAACTGTAAACGGACCGGAACAGTTGGGAAATATTCAAGTACCTAAAAGAGCCAGCTATATCAGAATAATTATGTTGGAGTTGAGTCGTATAGCTTCTCATCTGTTATGGCTCGGTCCTTTTATGGCGGATATTGGTGCACAAACTCCCTTTTTCTATATTTTCAGAGAAAGAGAATTAGTATATGATCTATTCGAAGCTGCCACCGGTATGAGAATGATGCATAATTATTTTCGTATCGGAGGAGTAGCGGCCGATCTACCTCATGGCTGGATAGATAAATGTTTGGATTTCTGCGATTATTTTTTAACAAGAGTTGCTGAATATCAAAAACTTATTACACGAAATCCTATTTTTTTAGAACGAGTCGAGGGAGTAGGCATTATTGGTAGAGAGGAAGTAATAAATTGGGGTTTATCGGGACCAATGCTGCGAGCTTCCGGAATACAATGGGATCTTCGTAAAGTTGATCATTATGAATGTTACGACGAATTTGATTGGGAAGTACAGTGGCAAAAAGAAGGAGATTCATTGGCTCGTTATCTAGTCCGAATTGGTGAAATGATAGAATCCGTAAAAATTATTCAACAGGCCCTGGAAGGAATTCCAGGGGGACCCTATGAGAATTTAGAAATACGATACTTTGATAGAGAAAGGAATCCGGAATGGAATGATTTTGAATATCGATTTATTAGTAAAAAGCCGTCTCCTACATTTGAATTGCCGAAACAAGAACTTTATGTGAGAGTAGAAGCCCCAAAGGGAGAATTGGGAATTTTTCTCATAGGGGATCAGAGTGGTTTTCCTTGGAGATGGAAAATCCGCCCGCCGGGTTTTATCAATTTGCAAATTCTTCCGCGGTTAGTTAAAAGAATGAAATTGGCTGATATTATGACGATACTAGGTAGTATAGATATCATTATGGGAGAAGTTGATCGTTGAAATGATAATTGATACACCGGAAGTACAAGATATCGATTCTTTTTCTAGATTAGAATTTTTTAAAGAGGTTTATGGAATTCTATGGGTTCTTGTTCCTATTTTGACTCTTGTAGTGGGAATCACAATAGGCGTACTGGTAATTGTATGGTTAGAAAGAGAAATATCGGCAGGGATACAACAACGTATTGGACCTGAATACGCCGGCCCTTTGGGAGTTCTTCAAGCTCTAGCAGATGGGACAAAACTACTTTTCAAAGAAAATCTTTTTCCATCTAGGGGGGATACTCGTTTATTCAGTATCGGGCCATCCATAGCAGTCATATCAATTTTAGTAAGCTATTCAGTAGTTCCTTTTGGATATCACCTTGTTTTAGCGGATCTCAATATCGGTGTTTTTTTATGGATTGCCATTTCCAGTATTGCTCCAATTGGACTTCTTATGTCGGGATACGGGTCAAATAATAAATATTCCTTTTTAGGCGGTCTACGAGCTGCTGCTCAATCGATTAGTTATGAAATACCATTAACTTTATGTGTGTTATCAATATCTCTACGTGCGATTCGTTGATACATAGACAGAAACTTTTCTCTATTCCTTCCTTTCAAGGAAAGGGTTGGAATGGATTGAATTGAGTAGATATCTTAATTTTTTTTTATTCATTATTCGGGTTGATGAACTAAATCAAATAGTTATATGAGTGAAAGAAAACAGCTTATATATAAATTCGCAGTAAAAAGATTGATTCTCATTTTCTATGTATAAGAGTTAGAGAGTTAAGCGGAAATAAACATAAACAGAAGAGACCGTTTCCCCCAAGATTGGTTGATTAGTCATCCTGACTTGAAGCGGGTTCAAAAGATCCCCCGTATTGAGTTTTCACTATCATTTTTATGTATTAGCATAACGGGGGATTGAGCAAAAACGAGTGGATGGTTAGAAACACGAACATATGTAAAGGATTAGTAATGGAGATTATGTAAATTCTCCAAAAGGACATTTTTACATAATATACAAACAAAGAATACTAATTGGGGCTTTAAGTTGGTAGAAATGATCAGGCAGTACTCCCCATGACACGATTCCAATCCAGAGTATACTCCTATCCACCGATTTAATAAATAACTATTCGAAACGAAATAATCCTTTACTTTATTTTGAAAGCCCTCTTTTTCTCAGAAATAGAAAGAAGAATAGGAACGAAAAAAAAAGATATACTTTATTTATTCTTTGTTACTTTTATTCTTTCCCATATACATATTAATAGATATATAATTTGTGTCATAATTCATTAATTAATATAGAATTTTTTTTTCGTACGTGAAACCAACGGGTTATTGATATTTTTACAAGAAGTATTTTATTGAACAGTTAAGTTATTACTGAACAAAGAAGAATTGAAATTATTATTGAAATTATTAAATTAAAGAAAGGATGAGATCAATTCAGAAGTACTTTTTTTATTTAATTTTGAATTAAAATAATTATAACAGACAGAATTCAATTGGTCTAATTTGGGACCGGCCGATAGTTATCCATCCTACAAACATATCAAGATTCAAAAAAGAATACTGACGCGGTCCCTATATTTATTTCTGGCCTTCAAGGAGCCGTATGAGGTGAAAATCTCATGTACGGTTCTGTAATAGCGATGGTAACAGTGATGGTATCACCGACTATAATTATCTAACAGTTCAAGTACAATTGATATTGTTGAGGCGCAATCAAAATATGGTTTTTGGGGATGGAATTTGTGGCGTCAGCCTATAGGGTTTATCATTTTTATTATTTCTTCCCTAGCAGAATGTGAGAGATTACCTTTTGATTTACCAGAAGCAGAAGAAGAGTTAGTAGCAGGTTATCAAACCGAATACTCGGGTATAAAATTTGGGTTATTTTATGTTGCTTCCTATCTAAACCTATTGGTTTCTTCATTATTTGTAACAGTTCTTTACTTGGGAGGTTGGAATATATCTATTCCGGACATATATGTTTCTGAGCTTTTTGAAATAAATAAAACATGTGGAGTTTTTGGAGCGATAATTGGTATCTTTATTACATTAGCTAAAACTTATTTGTTCTTGTTCATTCCTATCACAACAAGATGGACTTTACCGAGGCTAAGAATGGACCAACTATTGAATCTTGGATGGAAATTTCTTTTACCTATTTCTCTCGGTAATCTATTATTAACAACTTCTTTCCAACTCTTTTCACTGTAAAGTAACATTCTATATTCACAACGTGTCTCAAACAAGAGAAATAAACAAACATAAAACTATTCATATATATATTAACGATATGTTCTCTATGGTAACTGGGTTCATGAATTATGGTCAACAAACAGTACGAGCTGCAAGGTACATTGGTCAAAGTTTCATGATTACTTTATCCCACGCAAATCGTTTACCCGTAACTATTCAATATCCTTATGAAAAATCAATCACCGCGGAGCGTTTCCGCGGTCGAATCCATTTTGAATTTGATAAATGTATTGCTTGTGAAGTATGCGTTCGTGTATGTCCTATAGATCTACCCGTTGTTGATTGGAAATTGGAAACTGATATTCGCAAGAAACGGCTGCTTAATTACAGTATTGATTTCGGAGTCTGTATATTTTGTGGTAATTGCGTTGAGTATTGTCCAACGAATTGTTTATCAATGACTGAAGAATATGAACTTTCTACTTATGATCGTCACGAATTGAATTATAATCAAATTGCTTTGGGTCGTTTACCAATGTCAGTAATTGACGATTATACAATTCGAACAATTTTGAATTCGCCTCAAATAAATAAGTAAATCTCTTATTAACGAATAATTTATAATTACTTTACTAATAACTAATATAGAAGGAATTTAGGTTTCTTTCGTGTTGTTTGGTCAATAACTACAAATACCAACTATTGATTGGTTGGTAAGAAACGCGTCTTAATTTGGATTGAAAATCCATTAATTAATATATCCATAATTTTTTTAAAAATATATCGTTTAGAATTAGAACGACTCTTTCAGATAAAGAATGAAATTAGTCCAATAATAGTACTCACATTTATTCATATCCCTTAGTATTTATTTACTTAGGATTAAATTAGGAATTGCTCAAAAATCAGAAAAAAAAAAATTTCTGGTCGGGTCTCAATAAGGTCATGAAAAACATTTCTATTTATTTATCTCTTATTTTACATATAATGGATTTGCCCGGACCAATACATGATTTTCTTTTAGTCTTTCTGGGGTCGGTTCTTATACTAGGAGGTATGGGGGTGGTATTATTTACCAACCCCATTTATTCTGCCTTTTCATTGGGACTGGTTCTTGTTTGTATATCCTTATTCTATATTCTATTAAACTCTTATTTTGTAGCTGCTGCACAACTCCTTATTTACGTGGGAGCTATAAATGTTTTAATCGTATTTGCTGTGATGTTCATGAATGGTTCAGAATATTACAAAGATTTGAATCTTTGGACCATTGGGGATGTGGTTACTTTGCCAGTTTGTACAAGTATTTTTGTTTTACTCATGATTATTATTACGGATACGTCATGGTACGGAATTATTTGGACTACAAGATCAAACCAGATTATAGAGCAAGATTTGATAAGTAATAGTCAACAAATTGGAATTCATTTATCAACAGATTTTTTTCTTCCATTTGAATTCGTTTCGATAATTCTTTTAGCCGCTTTGATAGGTGCAATTGCCGTGGCGCGACAGTAAAAAATTTATAGAATTAGCAATGCACATTAAACTCTGTTCGGTTTTATTACATTACATTACATTTATTTCCCTTTAATTAAAGATTGTTTATGTCTAAAATAGAAATTATTCAATCTATTCTATTAACAATAGAAAATCTGCCTTTGTTCCGTACTTTTTTTTATTCTAGTCAATTGAATCTGTTGAATTGTTGTTCAGTTCATATTGAAATGAATCGAAATTGATAAGGAGTTGGTCAATGATGCTCGAACATGTACTTGTTTTGAGTGCCTACTTATTTTCTATCGGTATCTATGGATTGATCACGAGCCGGAATATGGTTAGAGCCCTTATGTGTCTTGAACTTATACTGAATGCGGTTAATATGAATTTCGTAACATTTTCTGATTTTTTTGATAGTCGCCAATTAAAAGGAAATATTTTCTCAATTTTTGTTATAGCTATTGCAGCCGCTGAAGCAGCTATTGGCCCGGCTATTGTTTCATCAATTTATCGTAACAGAAAATCAACTCGTATCAATCAATCGAATTTGTTGAATAAGTAGTATTAATCATATAAATTCTAATATTCATAAATTAGAATTACCATGACCATACATTACGTAATAATACATGTTTTCAAAAATGTAAGAAATTAAAGTATCTTGGCTCTATCGCATGAGTCAATCCAGAAGTAGATTGATTAGAAAAATTATGATAAATTATTGATTCATCTGGTGTCTAAATATATGATTCATTTACAAGTTTACTAGATCGAAACTTTCTGACATTCAAAAATTTATAGATCCAAATGTCACATTCAGTAAAGATTTATGATACGTGTATAGGGTGTACTCAATGCGTGCGCGCCTGCCCAACGGATGTATTAGAAATGATACCTTGGGACGGGTGTAAAGCTAAGCAAATTGCTTCTGCTCCAAGAACAGAGGACTGTGTCGGTTGTAAGAGATGTGAATCCGCCTGTCCGACAGATTTCTTGAGTGTTCGAGTTTATTTATGGCATGAAACAACTCGAAGTATGGGTCTGGCTTATTAATACGTTCCAGAAAACCCTACTTGAATACATTTGATTTTTTTACCTTTACCGACAAAAACCCGCGCTCAAAAACTATTTATTTTGAGCACGGGTTTTTCTGGTCCAAGTTTATCTTGTTTTTACCATGAATAATTTTCCTTGGTTAACGCTAGTTGTAGTTTTGCCAATATTCGCGGGTTCCTTAATTTTCTTTCTCCCTCATAGAGGAAATAAGATAATTAGGTGGTATACTATAGGTATATGCATAGTGGAACTCCTTCTAACAACCTATGCATTCGGTTATCGTTTCCAATTGGATGATCCATTAATGCAACTGACAGAGGATTATAAATGGATCGATTTTTTTGATTTTTACTGGAGATTGGGAATAGATGGAATTTCTATAGGACCCATTTTACTGACAGGATTTATCACAACTTTAGCTACTTTAGCGGCTCGGCCGATTACTCGAGATTCCCGACTATTCCATTTTCTGATGTTAGCAATGTATAGCGGTCAAATAGGACCATTTTCTTCTCGAGACCTTTTACTTTTTTTCATCATGTGGGAGTTAGAATTAATTCCAGTTTATCTACTTCTATCCATGTGGGGGGGAAAGAAACGTTTGTATTCAGCTACAAAATTTATTTTGTACACTGCAGGAAGTTCCGTTTTTTTATTAATGGGAGTTTTGGGTATTGGTTTATATGGTTCCAATGAACCAACATTAAATTTTGAAACATCAGCTAATCAATCGTATCCTGTAGCACTGGAAATAATATTCTATATTGGATTTCTTATTGCTTTTGCTGTCAAATCACCGATCATACCCTTACATACATGGTTACCAGACACCCATGGAGAGGCACATTACAGTACTTGTATGCTTTTAGCCGGAATCTTATTAAAAATGGGAGCGTATGGATTGGTTCGGATCAATATGGAATTATTACCCCACGCCCATTCTATATTCTCTCCCTGGTTGATTATAGTAGGCACAATTCAAATAATCTATGCAGCTTCAACATCTCCCGGTCAGCGTAATTTAAAAAAAAGAATAGCCTACTCTTCTGTATCTCATATGGGTTTCATAATTATAGGAATTGGTTCTATAAGCGATACAGGACTCAACGGAGCCATTTTACAAATCATCTCTCACGGATTTATTGGCGCTGCGCTTTTTTTCTTGGCCGGAACGAGTTATGATAGAATACGTCTTGTTTATCTCGACGAAATGGGCGGAATGGCTATCGCAATTCCAAAAATATTCACGACTTTCAGTATCTTATCAATGGCTTCTCTTGCATTACCGGGCATGAGCGGTTTTGTTGCCGAATTGTTAGTTTTTTTTGGAATACTTACTAGTCAAAAATATCTTTTAATGACAAAAATATTAATTACTTTTGTAATGGCAATTGGAATGATATTAACTCCTATTTATTCATTATCTATGTTACGCCAGATGTTCTATGGATACAAGCTTTTTAATGCCCCAAACTCTTCTTTTTTTGATTCTGGACCGCGAGAATTATTTGTTTCGATCTCTATCCTTTTACCTGTAATAGGTATTGGTGTTTATCCCGATTTCGTTTTATCATTATCAGTTGACAAGGTCGAAGCTATTATATCCAATTATTTTTTTCGATAGTTTTTGTGAGTAAACCAAAAAATGAAACTGAAATCCCATGATTTTAAAAATGGTTGATTGTACAATAAAAAAATGAGTCTTTTATATTCTTTTAAGTAAAATATTTTATATTCTTTTAAGTAAAATAAATAAATTGGAATTCTATTATAACTAGATATCTTTTGAATTTGTGAGAACCATTTGAATCAAGTAATGGAAATGATTCAAATGGTTCTTGATTGTTTACATGAAGTTTTCTTATATATACCTGTATGCCGTCCTATGTTTATATTCGTCAAGTCTTTTATTCAATTAGATGTTAATGTAAATGAACCATAACTATGCAACCCTATTCCTAATAGATTAACCCCAAAATAGCATATCCAAATTATAAGAAAGCCCATTGAGGCCACAATTGCAGAATTTACACTTTCAAAATTTTTATTTGTTCGAATATGTAAATAAATAGCGAATATGGTCCAAGTAATAAATGCCCAAGTCTCCTTTGGATCCCAATTCCAATATGATCCCCATGCTTCATTAGCCCATACTGCTCCCGAAAGAATACCTACGGTTAAAAGGATAAACCCTAGACTAATAATACGATAACTCCAACGATCCAATTGTTGAATCAATTGATACCTGTAATAATTTTGAGACGAAATAAAAGAAGTGTTTCGTAAGACATTGTTTCTTTCGTTCACGTATTGAATCTCACTAAAGTAAACTGACTCATTTTCTAAATTATTGCTTTTACTAAAAATCCTTATGAATTTTCGAAATGTAATGACTAGAAGAGCTAGTGATAATAATGATCCACACAAAAGAGCTGCATAGCTCAATACCATCATACTTACGTGCATCATTAACCAATGGGATTGGAGAGCGGGTACTAATATCGCGGATTGATGCATTTCAGTTAAAAGACCCGAAGTAGCAAAACCTTGAGTAAAAATAGCACTTGGCGCGGTTATTGCGCTTAAATGGTTTTTATGTTTTTTAAAATACGGAATAATATGAATAATGGAAAAACTCCACGAAAGAAAAATTAATGATTCATATAAATCACTTAATGGTAAATGCCTCAAATACATCCAACGAGTAACTAATAATCCTGTTATGCAGAAAAAAGTAGCTATCATCCCCTTTTCTGACGAATCATCTAGTCCTACGATTTCATCGACTAATAAAATTATCAAATGAATTGTAATTACAATTGAAACGATCGAAAAGGATATATGAGTTAATATATGCTCTAAAGTTGAAAATATCATAAAAATTATTAAATTAATAAGGGCGTCCCTCAATTATAGGAATTGAAATCTGGAATTGGAATTGAATTCATTATAGGACTTACTCTTTTAGAAGATGCCATGCCGCCACTCGGACTCGAACCGAGATGCTCTAGCACTGCTTCCTAAGAGCAGCGTGTCTACCGATTTCACCATAGCGGCTTATTCGAAATCATAATAACCTATTTTTATTCAATCGTCGAGCTTGAAGGAGTTAATTCAATCCAATATTTTTTTTTAGGAAACCATTCAAATTGATGAATAAAAACTTGTTTAAAAATTAGGGATTAAAACGTTTTCGTTAACGTTAATAATATTGATTTTTCTTATTATTATCTTTTTATTTAGTTATTTAATTTAGTATTTTTTTATTTAGTTATTTAGTATTTTAGGATGTCAATTTTATTTAACTGAACTAACAATGTATTTTTTCGTAGACTATTACTTTATGCTCTCCTAAAACTAAAATGTAACAGTTGTAACTATATAATTTTTACTTCAATCCCTGGATATAAGTAAAAAAAATGTTCTGCCTCGTTTGCATTTTTTAATGATTAATTTCTTTTATCATTTATTTTATTAATCTAAAATAAAAAATTCATTTTATCGATTAATAAAAAAATTGAATTTTTATATAACACAATTTCAGCGATACACTCAAAAGATTTATGTAAATATTTGCATAGTTAGGTTGCGTTAGGATTTTTTGTTGTGTAGAGAATTTGCGTTAAGATTTAGCAAACCCATTAAGTTAGGTATTTGGGATGGTCGTATCAATCATATAAAAAATTTCGTATAGAAATTGTACCGTACTTCAAAATATTTTCTAAATTTTTTAATTAATAATTAATATATATATATTATATCTTGATCGATCTTCCAATCGAAACATAGGATCTAAAATAGATCACTCAAAATTGGCTCATTCGTCATATAACTACCTAAAAATGGAAACGGGGCTTTTATTAATATTAATTAAATTGGGTTTAAGGAATTTATATAGTGATAATAATTTCTAAAACCCAAAATAATGGTTTAAAAGATTATAAAAAACATTTTAAACTTAATCAATTAGTTTCAACGACCTCTTCTTTATAATATAAAAATAATATAAAATCAAAAATATAACTAAAAAAAAATTCTTTTTATTATTGAGTAAGGGCGATGGGGAAAGTGATAATCCCCATCCGGAAAATGATAAAACATACTAAAATGAAAGGCGAAACCTTGCGCTTGCGTTTACCCTTTTTTCAAACAAAAAAGTACCATTCATTTTTAGAATTCAGTAGACAACAGAATTCTTATCTATATCAGAAACGAAAGAAAAATTTGGCTTCAAATTAAAGTAAAACAAATTCAATTTTATATTCGTTTTAAATTAAAACATTATGAGACTAATTCTTTTTTATTTATTTTATTTTTAATGTATATTGTTTATATTGTAATTTATCTTATATATTAATATTTATTCTTTTACTATACTATTATGATGTTAATATTAATTATAATTGATAAATATTATTTATCATTTTTATAACTTATAAATCTTATAAATAAACTATAAACAAAATTATATTACTTTATTAGTTATTAGAACGATTCAGATTATTTATTTGTTACACAAAAAAAACTTTTAGAACTCCCGGTAGAAAGAGATTTCGCTAACGAAAAAGCTTTCAATGCTGCCCTATATCCCTTCCTTTTCCAAATATTTTTACGAATACGTTTTTTTGAAATAGAGGTGCGCTTTTTTGGAACTGCCATTAAAAAGTTATAATAGGTTTTTCGGTTGGATGTGAAAGACATCTATTGTTCAAAATCAATTGTTCTTTACTATTCTCTATCTATTTTTTCTCTAAATTAGACTCCAAAAAAAAAGGGGGGGTTAAAAATCACATAAAATATTAATAAGAACGATAAGGTACACTATGCCAAATAGATTGAAGTTGATAAAATAAAAAAAAATAATACAAAAAAAAAAAAAAAAAAAGAAAGATTGTCCGTTTCGTTTTCTTTCTATTTTCGTCGTGTTACATTTATACATGTAATAAAAAAATCTAAAAGTTTAATAACCCAACCCTTCTCCCGCTTAATTAAAAAAAAAAACTTTAATAATTTTTTCTATAAACTTTAATAATTTTTTCTATTATATTAATTAATTAAATATTAATTAAATATTAATTAAATATTAATTTAATTGTTCAAGCTCGAAGAAAGAGTCCACAAAATTTTAATTATCAAATGAGACTAGTAGTTAATCTGTTAAAGGATACAAAATACATAATTTAAAGGCATTTTATTTGCCCCCTTTTTTTTTTCCGTAAAATTAAAGTGTTGGATATCATAGCATTTCCTACAAATAGCTTTTATTGTAATGGAAGACAAACAATGAGTTACAAAACAAATTGGTTAATGATTCTAAATAACCGAATTACAATAAATAGTTTTAGTTATGGGCTTTATGATTCATATCAAATACTGTTTTTGGTATAATTATTTATCCTTGTTCTATAGATATAAAAAAATTATTGTAATACGTAATAATTAAAATGAAAATTCTAATTTTCATTTTTTATCTTCATAAAATTTTATTTAAAAATTTGAATTTAATATTAACAATTCAGTATTAATAAAATTAAATACGTATTTATTTTTCACTAGTGACTTATTTATATCATTTGACCAATTATAACCTCTTGATTTTAAATATTTGAAGTAGTTTGGAAAGATTCAGAATAATTAAGGCTAGAAAATTCTATTTAAGTTTTATTTTATATATCTTAATTTTTTTTATTAACCGACCCCTTTCAAAAGAAAAGAAATAAGAACCGGTGACTCAGAAACAATTAATTAAGATAATTTTTTTTTTTTTTTTTTTTATGGAATATACATATCAATATTCATGGATTATACCTTTCATTCCACTTCCAGTTCCTATCTTAATTGGAACAGGACTTCTACTTTTTCCAACGGCAACAAAAAATCTTCGCCGTATGTGGGCTTTTCCTAGTGTTTTATTATTAAGTATAGTTATGGTTTTTTCAGCCCTTTTTTCTATTCAGCAAATAAATAATAATTCTGTCTATCAATATGTATGGTCTTGGACCATCAATAATGATTTTTCTTTAGAATTTGGCTGCTTGGTTGATCCACTTACTTCTATTATGTCGATATTAATCACTACTGTTGGAATTATGGTTCTTATTTATAGTGACAATTATATGTCTCATGATCAGGGATATTTGAGATTTTTTGCTTATATGAGTTTTTCCAATACTTCAATGTTGGGATTAGTTACTAGTTCTAATTTGATACAAATTTATATTTTTTGGGAATTAGTTGGAGTGTGTTCTTATCTATTAATAGGTTTTTGGTTCACACGACCCAGTGCCGCGAATGCTTGTCAAAAAGCGTTTGTAACTAATCGTGTCGGGGATTTTGGTTTATTATTAGGAATTTTGGGTTTTTATTGGATAACAGGTAGTTTCGAATTTCGGGATTTGTTTGAAATATTCAATAACTTGGTTTCTAATAATGAAGTTAATTTTTTATTTGTTACTTTATGCGCCTCCCTATTATTTGCCGGCGCTGTTGCTAAATCCGCCCAATTTCCACTTCATGTATGGTTACCTGATGCCATGGAAGGGCCTACCCCCATTTCGGCTCTTATACATGCCGCTACTATGGTAGCAGCAGGAATTTTTCTTGTAGCTCGGCTTCTTCCTCTTTTCATAGTTATACCTTACATTCTAAATCTAATAGCTTTGATAGGTATAATAACATTATTTTTAGGAGCCACTTTAGCTCTTGCTCAAAAAGATATTAAGAAAAGCTTAGCTTATTCTACAATGTCTCAATTGGGTTATATGATGTTAGCTCTAGGTATGGGGTCTTATCGAGCTGCTTTATTTCATTTGATTACTCATGCTTATTCGAAGGCATTGTTGTTCTTAGGATCTGGATCAATTATTCATGCGATGGAAGCTATTGTTGGATATTCTCCAGATAAAAGTCAGAATATGGTTCTTATGGGCGGTTTAAGAAAACATGTACCAATTACAAAAACTGCTTTTTTATTGGGTACACTTTCTCTTTCTGGTATTCCACCCCTTGCTTGTTTTTGGTCCAAAGATGAAATTCTTAATGATAGTTGGTTGTATTCACCTATTTTTGCAATAATAGCTTGGTCCACAGCAGGATTAACTGCATTTTATATGTTTCGGATCTATTTACTTGCTTTTGAAGGACATTTAAACGTTTATTTTCAAACTTACAGTGGCAAAAAAAGCAGTTCGTTCTATTCAATGTCTCTATGGGGTAAAGATAAAGAAGGACCCGAAATTATTAAAAAAAATTTGCGTTTATTATATTTATTAACGACGAAAAACAATGAAAAAACTTCTTTTTTAAACACATATCGAATTAATAGTAATGAAAATAGTAATGAAAATGTAAGAAGCACGGTGCAGCCTTTTATTAGTATTACTCGTTTTGGCACTAAAAACACTTTCTCATATCCCCATGAGTCAGACAATACTATGTTATTTCCGATGCTTGTATTAGTTTTATTTACGTTGTTCGTTGGAGTCATAGG